ATTTTCGTCGAGAGATAATTAAAGGATCCATACGTGCACAAAGGCGTAAAACGTTTATTTGGGAATTTTTTCAAGCAAATACTCATTCCCCATTTTTTTTGGATAGAATAGACAAACCTTTTTTTTTTTCATTTGATATATGGGGGCTGATGAAAAAAATTGTTAGAAATTTGATGTGGAAAAAAAAAAAAATTTTGAATTCTAATTATACTTATACCGAAGAAAAAACAAAAAAAATTGAGAAAAAAGAAGAGGAAAAAAAGGAAAAATCTAAAAGAGAAGAAAAAAGACGGATAGAACTTGCAGAAGCTTGGGATAGCTTGGTATTTGCTCAAATAATAAGAGGTTCTCTCTTAGTAACTCAATCAATTCTTAGAAAATATATTATATTACCTTTATTGATAATAATTAAAAATATTGTCCGTATTTTATTTTTTCAATTTCCCGAATGGTCTGAGGATTTAAAGGATTGGAAACGAGAAAGGCATGTTAAATGCACCTATAATGGGGTTCAACTATCAGAAAGAGAATTTCCAAGAAACTGGTTAACGGATGGTATTCAAATAAAAATCCTATTTCCTTTTTGTCTTAAACCTTGGCACAAATCTAAATTCCACTCATCTCATAAGGCTCGACTGAAAAAAACAAAAGACAAAAGGGAAAAAAATGATTTTTGTTTTTTAACAGTTTTGGGAACGGAAACCGAACTCCCTTTTGGTTCTGCCCGAAAACAGCCTTCTTTTTTTGAACCTATTTCTAAAGAATTAAAAAAAAAAATTAAAAAATTCAAAACGAAGTCTATTATGGTTTTAAGGGTTTTTAAAGAAAAAGCAAAAATTTTTATAAAAGTCGCAAAAGAAATTAAAAATTGGATTATTAAAAACCTTCTATTTCTAAAAGGAAAAATAAAAGACCTTTCCAAACGAAATAAAATTCCATTATTTGGACTGAGAAAAATATATGAATTAAATGAAACTAAAAAAGATTCAATAACAAATAATCAGATGCTTAATGAACTATCTGTTGAAAATCGATCCATGACGGGGACAAATTCTTCACTCAGTGAAAACAAAATGAAAAATTTGATTGATAGAACAAAGACAATCAGAAATCAAATAAAAGAAATTCCAAAAAAAAAGAAAAAGATAACTAATAGTTCTAACAAACCAAGTTATCATTCTAAAATAATAGAATCAGCAAAAAAAAATTGGCAGATATTAAAAAAAAAAAATACTCGATTAATTCGTAAATCTTTTTTTTTTATAAAATTTTTGAATGAACAAGTATATAAGGGTATTGTTCTAGGTATCATTAATATTCCAAAAATCACTACACAACTTTTTTTTGAATCAACAAAAACAATTTTTAATAAATATATTTACAAGAATGAACAAAATGAAGAAAAAATTAATAAAAAAAAAAATACCATTTATTTTATTTCGACTCTAAAAAATTTAATATCCAATAAAAAAAAAAACGAAAAAATTTGTTATGACCTATCCTCTTTGTCACAAGCATATGTATTTTACAAATTATCACAAATTCACGTTATTAACTTCTATAAGTTAAAGGATGTCCTTCAATATAACAGATACGTAACATACTTTTTTGTTAAGAATCAAATAAAGCATTTTTTTGAAGAACAAGGAATCTTTCATTATGAATTGAAATTTAAAACCTTTTTAAATTGCGAAATAAATCAATGGAAAAACTGGTTAAGAAGTCATTATCAATACAATTTTCCTCAGAGGGCATGGGCTAGATTAGTAGCCGAAAAATGGAGAAATAAAATAAACCAAGACGCTCAAGTTCCAAATCAAAATTTAAATAAAGAAAATTCATATGAAAAAGACCAATTTTCTAATTACAAAAAACAAAATGATTTTGAGGCAGACTCATTATTAAATCAAAAAGAAAATTTAAAAAAAGATGATATATATCATCTTTTTTGCTATAAATCAATTAATTCTAAAGAAAAAAATTTTGATATGCCTATAGACATTCCTATAGATAATTATCTAGTCTCTTGTTTTCTAGGAAAATATCATATTCAGGTTATAGGAGAAAGAAAATATTTGGATTGGAGAATTCTTAACTTTTTGTTAAAAAAAAAAGTAAAGATTAAGTCCTGGGTCAATACCAAGAGTATAAAAAATATTAAGACTCAAATTCATAATTATCAAAGAATTGATAAAATAACTAAGAAGGGTCTTGCCAATGCCAATCAAAAAAGTTTCTTTTTTGATTGGATGGGAATGAATGAAAAAATACTAAGTCGTCGTATAGAAAATCAAGAATTTTTGTTCTTTCCAGAATTTGTCTTATTTTCTAGTACATATAAAAAAAAACCGTGGGTCATACCAATCAAATTACTTCTTTTTAATTTTAATGAAATTTTCAATTTCAATGAAAAAAAAAATCTTAATAAAAATATCACTAGAAAGAAAAAAGGTTTTATACCATCAAATGAAAAAAAATCCCTTCGATTTTCTAATCTAAATCAAGAAGAAAAAAAATCTCTAGGCCAAAGAGAGTTTGAATCAGATAAAGAAAAACAAAGAAATCCTGAATCAGTTCTATCAAACCAAGAAAAAAATATTGACGAAAATTATACAGAATCAAAAATAAAAAAACATACAAAAAAATACAAAAGTAATACAGAAGCGGAACTTTATTTCTTTTTTGCAAGGTATTTGCGTTTTCAATTGCGATGGAATGCTTTTTTAAATCAAAAAATTCTCAATAATATAAAAGTATATTGTCTCTTGCTTAGACTGAAAAATCTAAACGAAATTGCTATATCTTCTATTCAAAGAGGAGAAATGCGCCTAGACAATCTAATAATTGAGGAGAATTTAACTTTTGCAAAATTAATGAAAAAAGGAATATTGATTATTGAACCTCTTCGTCTGTCTGTAAAACACGATGGACAACTTATTATATATAGAACCATAGGGATTTCATTGGTTCATAAAAATAAGTACCAAATAAGTCAAAGATACAAAAAAAAAAGCTATATTGATAAAAAGAATTTGGATAAATCCATTACAAAATATAACAAAAAAACAGGAACTGGAAATAGAAAGAAAAATCATTATGATTTCTTTGTCCCTGAAAAAATTCTATCCCCTAAACGACGTAGACAATTGAGAATTCTAATTTGTTTCAAATTAAAAAATCTAAACGCTAGGTATAGAAATTCAACATTTGATAAAAATATTCAAAACTGTGATCAAGTTTTGAATAAAAAGAAAGATCTTGATAGAGATAAAAATAACCTAATAAAATTCAAGTTCTTTCTTTGGCCCAATTTTCGATTAGAAGATTTAGCTTGTATGAATCGCTATTGGTTTAATACTAATAATGGAAATCGTTTCAGTATGATAAGAATACATATGTATCCGCGATTTCAAATTCATTGATAATAGATCAAGTTTTTTTTTCCTATATATAATGGATAATATACGGTAAATGAAAACAAATCTATGCACACATCAGATGGTTTGTTTTAAATTCCAGCTTTATATTTATACAAAAGATTAATTTAATGAATGGCATAGATATCAATCAGATCCATAAAAAAATTAACGGAATCCTCTTTTTTTAGATCTAAAATTACATTTTTATTAAAAAAAAATAGCATGGCATGCGTTTTGGATACCTATCCGAATCAAATTCGGAATTAGGTTAATTCCGTTTTTATTTGATAAAATTCAGAATTAAGAAGTTGATAATTAAATTAAGATCCTTGTACAAAAAAACACTAGCATTATTATTACTGATCACTTTAATTCATATTAAAAACGGGGAGGATTTCTTTTTATGATAAAAAATTCATTCAGTTTATTTCAAGAAAAAAAAGGCGAAAACAGGGGATCCGTTGAATTTCAAGTATTCAGTTTCACTAATAAGATACGAAGACTTACTTCACATTTGGAATTGCACAGAAAAGATTATTTATCTCAGAGAGGTCTACGGAAAATTCTGGGAAAACGCCAACGACTGCTGACTTATTTGTCAAAAAAAAATAGAGTACGTTATAAAGAATTAATTAATCAGTTGGATATTCGGGAATCAAAAAATCGTTAAATTCAAAAATTGTTAATTTAGTAAATCTTGAATTTTTTGATAAACTTCTTTTTCAGCAATTTAATTCATGCAAGAATAAATCGAGGAAAAACTTATGAATATACCAGTTACAGGAAAAGATCTTATGATAGTCAATATGGGGCCTCAACATCCATCCATGCATGGTGTTCTTCGCCTAATCGTTACTCTAGACGGTGAAGATGTTGTTGACTGTGAACCAATATTGGGTTATTTACACAGAGGAATGGAAAAAATTGCAGAAAACCGAGCAATTATACAATATTTACCTTATGTAACGCGATGGGATTATTTAGCTACTATGTTTACAGAAGCAATAACCGTAAATGGCCCAGAACAATTGGGAAATATTCAAGTCCCTAAAAGGGCCAGCTATATCAGAGTCATTATGCTGGAATTGAGTCGTATAGCTTCTCATCTGTTATGGCTCGGCCCTTTTATGGCAGATATTGGTGCACAGACTCCTTTTTTCTATATTTTCAGAGAACGAGAATTTGTATATGATCTATTCGAAGCTGCCACCGGTATGAGAATGATGCATAATTATTTTCGTATCGGAGGAATAGCGGCTGATCTACCTCATGGTTGGATAGATAAATGCTTGGATTTTTGCGATTATTTTTTAACAGAGGTTGTTGAATATCAAAAACTTATTACACGAAATCCTATTTTTTTAGAACGAGTTGAAGGAGTAGGGATTATTGGTGGGGAAGAAGCAATAAATTGGGGTTTATCCGGACCAATGATACGCGCCTCTGGAATACAATGGGATCTTCGTAAAGTGGATCGTTATGAGTGTTACGATGAATTTGAATGGGAAATTCAGTGGCAAAAACAAGGAGATTCATTAGCTCGTTATTTAGTACGACTTAGGGAAATGACGGAATCCATAAAAATTATTCAACAGGCTCTGGAAGGAATTCCGGGGGGTCCCTATGAGAATTTAGAAAGCAGAAGCTTTGATAGAAAAAGGAATACAGAATGGAATGATTTTGAATATCGATTCATTAGTAAAAAACCTTCTCCTACTTTTGAATTGTCGAAACAAGAACTTTATGTAAGAGTCGAAGCTCCAAAAGGAGAATTGGGAATTTTTCTGATAGGGGATCAAAGTGGTTTTCCTTGGAGATGGAAAATCCGACCACCGGGTTTTATTAATTTGCAAATTCTTCCTGAACTAGTTAAAAGAATGAAATTGGCTGATATTATGACGATACTCGGTAGCATAGATATAATTATGGGAGAAGTTGATCGTTAAAATGATAATTGATACAACAGAAGTACAAACTATCAATTCTTTTGTCAGGTTGGAATCTTTAAAAGAGGTCTATGGATTCATATGGTTATTTGTCCCTATATTTTCTCTTGTATTGGGGATCACAACAGGTGTACTAGTAATTGTGTGGTTAGAAAGAGAAATATCTGCAGGGATACAACAACGTATTGGGCCTGAATACGCCGGCCCTTTAGGAATTCTTCAAGCTCTAGCAGACGGGACAAAACTACTTTTCAAAGAGAATCTTCGTCCATCTAGAGGAAATACTCGTTTATTTAGTATTGGACCGTCTATAGCAGTTATCTCAATTTTACTAAGTTATTCAGTAATTCCTTTTAGCAATCACCTTGTTTTAGCGGATCTCAATATCGGTATTTTTTTATGGATTGCCATCTCAAGTATTGCTCCTATTGGACTTCTTATGTCAGGATATGGATCAAATAATAAATATTCTTTTTTAGGTGGTCTGCGAGCTGCTGCCCAATCAATTAGTTATGAAATACCATTAACTCTATGTGTTTTATCAATATCTCTACGTGCGATTCGTTGAAACATAAACTTTTCTTTTTCCTATTCCTTTCTTTCTTTCTAGACAAATAAGTTGAAAGAATTGAATATATATTTCTCTTTCGGGTTAATGTTAATAAAGGAAATTTGATAGTTATATATGAGTGAAAAAAAACGGCTTAGAAATTCGCAGTAAAAAGAAAAATTGAGTCTCATTTCCTAGGTACAAAGGTTAAAACATAAGCGTAAGAATCACTTTACCCCAAGATTGGTTGATTAGTCAGCCTGGCTTGAAGCGGGTTCAAAAGATTAACCGTATGAGGTTTTCTCTATCAGTTATAGAGATTAAGATAACATGTATTATCAAGTGATCGGGAATTAGGCAAAAGTGAGTGGATGGTTAGAAACACCAAAATACACAAAGAATTAGTAATAGAGATTAACCAAATTTAAAAGGATATTTATGCATAACATAAGATAACAAAAAAAAGAAAAAAGAAGGTTAATTGGGGCTTTAAATTGGTAGAAATGATCAGACAGTACTCCCCAAGATTCCGATTCAGAGTATGCTCCTATCCACCGATAAACGTAATTACTATCAGAAACGAAATAATCCTTTATTTTTTTTTAAGTCCACCAACTTTTTTTTTCTCAAAAAGAAGAATAGGAACGACGAAACAAGGATCTTTTTTTTTTCTTTCTTTCATATATTTCACAAACAAAATAGAGAAATTCTGTCATCAATGCTAAACTAATAGCGTGTCTAATTCTTTTTCGTAATTGAAAACAACGATGGACTAAAATACCTATTTTTTACAAGGAGTATTTTATTGAAGAATTAAGTTATTACTCAACAAATAGAAATTTGAATTCGTAAAGGATGAGATGAATTCCGAAGCGTTTTTTGTTTATGTGTATTATTAGAGTTAGAGCAGACAGAATTCCATTGGTATAATTCGGGATCCCCAGATAGATTTATATTTCATCCATTTTACAACACACCATATCCATATAAATAATACTAATCTGGTCCTTAGATTTATTTGTGACCCCAGAGGAGCCGTATGAGGCGAAGACCTCATGTACGGTTTTGTAATAGCGGTGGGAATAGTAATATTATCACCGACTAGGATTATCTAACAGTTTAAGTACAGTTGATATAGTTGAGGCACAATCAAAATATAGTTTTTGGGGATGGAATTTATGGCGTCAACCTATAGGTTTTATCATTTTTTTAATTTCTTCCCTAGCAGAATGCGAGAGGTTACCTTTTGATTTACCAGAAGCCGAAGAAGAATTAGTAGCAGGTTATCAAACTGAATATTCAGGTATCAAATTTGGTTTATTTTATGTTGCTTCCTATCTAAATCTATTAGTTTCGTCATTATTTGTAACAGTTCTATACTTGGGCGGTTGGAATATTTCTATTCCGTATATATCTATTCTTGAGCTATTTGAAAGGGATCAAATTATTGCAACAACAATTGGTATCTTTATTACATTAGCTAAAACGTATTTGTTCTTGTTCATTTCTATCACAACAAGATGGACTTTACCTAGGCTAAGAATGGACCAACTATTAAACCTTGGATGGAAATTTCTTTTACCTATTTCCCTCGGTAATCTATTATTAACAACTTCTTTCCAACTTTTTTCACTGTAAATAAAAAAAATGAATCCAACATTCATTACTTGTTTTAAACAAGAGAAAGAAACAAAGATAAAATTATTCATAGATATTTACGATATGCTTCCTATGATAACCGGGTTCATGAATTATGGTGAACAAACCGTACGAGCTGCAAGGTACATTGGTCAAGGTTTCATGATTACCTTATCCCACACAAATCGTTTACCTGTAACTATTCAATATCCCTATGAAAAATTAATAACATCGGAGCGTTTCCGTGGTCGAATCCATTTTGAATTTGATAAATGCATTGCTTGTGAAGTATGTGTTCGAGTATGTCCTATCGATCTGCCTGTTGTTGATTGGAAATTTGAACCTAATATTCGAAAAAAACGATTGCTTAATTACAGTATTGATTTTGGAATTTGTATATTTTGTGGTAACTGTGTTGAGTATTGTCCAACAAATTGTTTGTCAATGACTGAAGAATATGAATTTTCAACTTATGATCGTCACGAATTGAATTATAATCAAATAGCTTTGGGTCGTTTACCAATGTCAGTAATTGACGATTATACTATTCGAACAATTTTGAATTCACCTCAATGAGTAAACCCCTTAATTTTTGAATTTTATTAAAAAAAAATTCAAAATTTTAGAATTTTATTCTTTATATAATTAGAAAACTTTATTACTTTAATATATACTTTATTACTTTAATATATAAAAATATTAAGTAATATATAATAATATTAAGTAATAATATTTAAGGCTCATTTAAAAAAAAAATATTCGTAATTACTTTATTGAAATGGATAGGTTGAAAATACACTTTAGAATTAAAGAAAAAAATCGAAATTGTCCACTAATTGTATCTAAATTAATTCATATCCATTAAATTAGAATTTAACTCTATTAGAAAGATATTAAATAGAAAAATATTAAAAAAATTCCCTGGTTAAGTTAATAAGGTCATGAAAAGCATTTCGATTTTTTTCTTATTTTACATAATATAATGGATTTGCCTGGACCAATACATGATTTTCTTTTAGTTTTTCTGGGATCCGGTCTTCTATTAGGAGGTCTGGGAGTGGTATTATTTCCCAACCCAATATTTTCAGCCTTTTCCTTAGGATTTGTTCTTGTTTGTATATCTTTATTGTATATTCTATCAAATTCCCATTTTGTAGCTGCTGCACAGCTCCTTATTTACGTGGGGGCAATAAATGTTTTAATCCTATTTGCTGTGATGTTCATGAATGGTTCAGAATATTCCACAGATTTTAATCTGTGGACCGTTGGGAATGGGATTACTTCGTTGGTTTGTACAAGTATTCTTCTTTTGTTAATTACTACTATTCTGGATACGTCATGGTACGGAGTGATTTGGACTACAAGATTAAACCAGATTCTAGAACAAGATTTGATAAGTAATAGTCAACAAATAGGAATTCATTTATCAACAGATTTTTTTCTTCCATTTGAACTCATTTCGATAATTCTTTTAGTTGCTTTGATAGGTGCAATTGCTGTGGCTCGTCAATAAAAAACTTTCTAATTAGTAAAGAAAAATAAAAATAAAACTTTTTGTATGTTATCATATTTTTTTCTTTCATTCAATTCAATTTGATTTCATTTTATTCAATTTGGTTGAATACTATTTCATGTCGAAAATAGAAATTGTTTTATTTGATATATATATTAATATATATATATATATATTTTCTCCAATATTTTTTTTACCCAATATAGTTTTTGTTCGTACTTTTTTGTTATATTCTAGTCGATTGAATCCATTGAATTATGAAATGAATTAAAATTGATAAGGAGTTGATGAATGATACTCGAACATGTACTTGTTTTGAGTGCCTATTTATTTTCTATCGGTCTTTATGGATTGATCACGAGTCGAAATATGGTTCGGGCTCTTATGTGTCTTGAACTTATACTCAATGCGGTTAATATGAATTTCATAACATTTTCTGATTTTTTTGATAATTCCCAACTAAAAGGAGATATTTTCTGCATTTTTGTTATAGCAATTGCAGCCGCTGAAGCAGCTATTGGATTAGCTATAGTCTCGTCAATTTATCGTAACAGAAAATCAACTCGCATCAACCAATCGACCTTATTGAATAAGTAGCATAAATCAAAAAATTAGAGATTTCAAAATTAGCATATAGAATAGGTTGTAACCTACTAGATCATATTTGTGAAAATCTAAGAAATAAAAGTCTTTTAGCCCTATTTTTTTATCAATTGAGCCAGAATTCATTAGAAAATTTCTGGTAAAGGAAATCATTGATTCATCTAGTATTTTAATATATGATTGAGTTACAAATTTACTAGATTGAAAATTTATGACATTCAAAAAACTATAGATCCTATGTCACATTCAGTAAAAATTTATGATACCTGTATAGGGTGTACTCAATGTGTCCGAGCATGTCCTACAGACGTATTAGAAATGATACCTTGGGATGGATGTAAAGCTAAGCAAATTGCTTCCGCTCCAAGAACAGAGGATTGTGTTGGTTGTAAGAGATGTGAATCCGCCTGTCCAACGGATTTTTTGAGCGTTCGAGTTTATTTATGGCATGAAACAACTCGAAGCATGGGTCTAGCTTATTGATACGTTACCAAATTGAATACATTTCATTTTTTTTTTTTTTTTTATTGACAAGGACTCATACTCAAAAAAGTCAAATTCTATTTTTTTTTATTTATATATTTTTTTTTGAGTACGAGTTCTTTGGACCTGGTGTATCTTGTCTTTACCACGAATTCTTTTCCTTGGTTAACAATAATTGTAGTTTTTCCAATATCTGCGGGTTCATTAATGTTCTTTCTCCCGCATAGAGGAAATAAAGTCAATAAATGGTATACTATATGCATCTGTATCTTAGAACTTCTTCTAATGACGTACACTTTTTGTTATAATTTTCAAATTGACGATCCATTAATTCAACTGGCCGAAGATTATAAATGGATCAATATTTTTGATTTTTACTGGAGACTGGGAATAGATGGACTTTCTATAGGAACTATTATACTAACAGGATTTATCACTACTTTAGCTACTTTAGCGGCTTTTCCAGTTACTCGGGATTCCCGATTATTTCATTTCCTGATGTTAGTAATGTACAGCGGTCAAATAGGATCATTTTCTTCTCGGGATCTTTTACTTTTTTTCATCATGTGGGAATTAGAATTAATTCCCGTTTATCTACTTTTATCCATGTGGGGGGGAAAGAAGCGTCTGTATTCAGCTACAAAATTTATTTTATACACCGCAGGAAGTTCTATTTTTCTATTAATAGGAGTTTTGGGTATAAGTTTATATGGTTCCAACGAACCAACATTAAATTTAGACATATTAGCTAATCAATCCTATCCTGCCACACTAGAAATAATATTTTATATTGGATTTTTTATTGCTTTTGCCGTCAAATCACCGATTATACCTTTACATACATGGTTACCTGACACCCACGGAGAGGCGCATTACAGTACTTGTATGCTTCTCGCCGGAATCTTATTAAAAATGGGAGCATATGGATTGGTTCGAATCAATATGGAATTATTACCTCATGCTCATTCTATATTTTCTCCTTGGTTGATGGTAGTCGGTACAATCCAAATAATTTATGCAGCTTCAACATCTCCCGGTCAACGTAATTTAAAAAAGAGAATAGCCTATTCTTCTGTATCTCATATGGGTTTTATAATTCTAGGTATTGGTTCTATAACGGATCCTGGCCTTAATGGAGCTATTTTACAAATAATCTCTCATGGATTTATTGGGGCTGCACTTTTTTTCTTGGCTGGAACGAGTTATGATAGAATTCGTCTTGTTTATCTTGATGAAATGGGTGGAATGGCTATTTCCATTCCAAAAATATTTACAATGTTCATTATCTTATCGATGGCTTCCCTTGCATTACCGGGCATGAGTGGTTTTGTTGCCGAATTAATTGTTTTTTTTGGAATAATTACCAGCCAAAAATATTTCTTAATGTCAAAAATAGTAATTATTTTTGTAATGGCAATTGGAATGATATTAACTCCTATATATTTATTATCTATGTCACGCCAAATGTTCTATGGATACAAGTTAATTAATGTCCAAAACTTTTCTTTTTTTGATTCTGGGCCCCGAGAGTTATTTCTTTCAATCTCTATTCTTCTACCCATAATTGGTATTGGTATTTATCCTGATTTTGTGCTCTCACTAACAAGTGACAAGGTCGAATCTATTCTATCTAATTATTTTTATGAATAGTTTTCAGGAATAAACAAAATCAGGTTTTTCTAGTTATCCTAAGTAAAAACGCATTAAATTGAATTGGAATCAAAGTTCTTTGGCCTTTGTATTGTGAGAACCTTTTGAATCATTCCACTACTTGATTCAAAAGGTTCTTGATGGTTTACCACTCCATTTTCTTTCTTAACTTCTATTCTATTAAGTTATATATAGATAGTATCCTTTTTTTAGATTTTTATTTGCATTTTTTTGTTTATTTGTTTTATTCAATTAGATGTAAATGAACCATAACTATGTAAACCTATTCCTAAAAGATTGACTCCAAAATAGCATATCCAAATTAAAAGAAAGCCTATTGAAGCCACAATTGCAGAATTTATACCCCCAACATTTCTATTTGTTTTAATATGTAAATAAATTGCGAATATGGTCCAAGTAATAAATGCCCAAGTTTCTTTTGGGTCCCAATTCCAATATGACCCCCATGCCTCATTAGCCCATACTGCTCCTGAAAGAATGCCGATGGTTAAAAAGATAAAGCCAAGACTGATAATACGATAACTCCAATAATCCAATTGTTCAATCAATTGATACCTATAAAAATTTCTATAAAACCTAAAATTAATGTTTTCTTTTAGTAAAATATCATTTCTTTCATTCATGTAGTAAAGTCCACCAAAAGAAAATGATTCATTTAAGAAAATATTATTTTGAATATTCTTTTTCCAAAAAATTGGTCTGACTTTTCGAAATGTAATGACTAGAAGAGCTATTGATAATAATGATCCGCATAACAGAGCGCCATAGCCTAATACCATCATACTTACGTGCATCATTAACCACTGTGATTGAAGAGCGGGTACTAATATTGCAGCTTGAGACATTTTGTTTAAAAGACCTGAAGTAGCAAAACCCTGAATAAAAATAGCACTTGGCGCAGTTATTGCCTTTAAGTGATTTTTATATTTTTTATTAAAAAAAGAAACCATATGAATAATCGAGAAAGCCCATGAAAGAAAAATTAATGATTCATATAAATTACTTAATGGAAAATGTCCCGAATAAATCCAACGAGTGAATAATAATCCTGTTATACCAAAAAAAGTAATTATGATGCCTTTATCTGATGAATCATAAAATCCTATGATTTCATCTACATCAACTAATAAAGTTAAAAAAGAAATTATCATTACAATTGAAACGACTGAAAAAGATATATGAGTTAATATATGCTCTAAAATAGAAAAAATCATAAAAAAAATAGTTAAAAAATTAATAGTAGGGTTTACCCGATTATATGAAATGAAAATCGGGAATTAAATTGATTATAAAATTTATAATATCTCTTTTAAAAGATCTTATGCCGCTACTCGGACTCGAACCGAGATGCTCTAGCACTGCTTCCTAAGAGCAGCGTGTCTACCAATTTCACCATAGCGGCAACTTGTTCAAAACAATACTAACAATTTTTTATTCAATCGTCGAGATAAAAATTTTAATAAAAAATCAATTCAATGCAATTTATAATCGATTGAATGAATCAAAACTTGTTTAATGTTTAAATAGGGATTTCTGCTTTTTAATTTAATTAATTTTTTTTTAATCTTTAATCTGAGTTATTTAAAATTTTTAAAAATTCACTTTTTGTACTTTCTATTTTTTACTAGAATACAATGAAAACTATAACTAAATAAACTAGTTGGGATTTCAATCCAAAGACAGAACTAAAAATGCTCTTTATCAGTTCAATTAATAAAAAAAATCGAAAAAAAAAAAAAATAATCATTTTCTTTTTATAAAAATTCACACTTCTCAAAAATCCTTCTTTTCTTATTTTTTCTTGTTTATAAAGAGAAATTCAAATAATAATTATTAAAATATATATTTTGATTGATCTTTTTGTATTGTACAAACAGTACAAACATAAAATTTTTTTGATCACTTAAAAATAATATATTATTATATAATATCCACTAATTGTGGATAGATGCTTTTATCAATTCGATTGCAAGCAAAGGAGATAATAATTCAGAGAAAGAAGCATTCAGAAAGGTACCAAGTTCAAAAATTTTAACTTAAATTAATTTATTTCAAGAACCCATGAATTTCTCCTTGTCCTAAAGATCTTAGATTTCCTCTTCTTTCGACGAAATCTAAGATCTTTATTATTGCAACAAGTTAGTAATAAGAATCCCCATTTGGGAAATGAAAAAAAAATGTGAAACCTTATTTTTTATGTATATCCTGTATTTTTTTTTTTCATTCTAAAAAAAAAGGGTTTCAAATTTAGTAGACAAAAGTCAAAGCATTAAAAAAGGAGATCATTTTTTTTCTATTGATTTCTTTTTATATGGATTTTTAAAAATGTATTTTTAAGTTAGGCTAATTCCAATTATTCTAATCTTTTGTTATTTATTTTGTTGTACAAAAAAACTTTTTGAATTACCTGTAGAAAGGGATTTACCTAACGAAAAAGCTTTCAATGCTGTCCAATATCCCTTCTTTTTCCAAGTTTTTTTACGAATACGCTTTTTAGAGATAGAAGTACGTTTTTTTGGAACTGCCATTCAAAAATGAAAAAAGTTATTCAGTGGTATAATTGGATGTCAAAGACATCTATTATTCTGTTCTTTCTTACTTCATATCTAGCTATTTTTTTTCTTTAGATTTTGATGATTATATATATTATTTTCAAAACAAAAAAGACATCGAAAAATTTAAGAACTCGACCTTTTTGTTTTTTTCTTTAACTTTTTATTTATTTTTTTTATATTTATTTAATAAAATTTATTATTTTTAATAAAAATAATAAAAAAAAAAGAATTTTTTTTAATTTAACTTTAAAAATCCGTATCTGTATGAGAGCGCTCATTTAATTAATCTATACTGATAGATTCTATCATAAAAAAAAAATTATGCGATTTCTTCACTTCATATGTAAAGAAAAATGTCGGTTATCATAATCGTTCTTCCAAATAAAAAAAGTCTCACTTATTGTAATGGAAGACAATCACTAAATTAGATAATGAATTCCTTAATGATTCTAAATAATAAAACTCAAATAACTTTCTTTTTTAGGTAAAGTTTTCCCATTTTATGATTAATATCAAGTACTTTTTTGTCGTGTAAATCTTTGTTCTATTCTTAATATATGTATATAAATTATTGTAGTACGTAATAATAATTCACTTTTTCTGTATCTGCATAAAACCAAAAAATTCTTTAGTAGTATTTTAGTAGTATAGTAATTATAAAAAAAAAAGGAAAATAATTATTTATTTTTGATAGTAACTTAGTGATATTATTTAATAACTTCTAATTTCTTGATATAAATATATAGATTTTTTTTTTTGAAAGATTTCTGGAGGATTTATACTAATTCGCAAAAAATTCCATTTAGGTTTGAAATAGCGTGATTTATTATTGTCCCCTTTGAAAAAAAAAGATACAAACCAGTGAATCAGAAATAATTAATTTAAGAATAAAATAAAAAAGGTTTTTTATTTTATGGAACATACATATCAATATTCATGGATCATACCTTTCATTCCACTTCCAGTGCCTATTTTACTAGGAATTGGACTCCTACTTTTTCCAACAGCAACAAAAAATCTTCGTCGTATGTGGACTTTTCTTAGTATTTTTTTGTTAAGTATAGTTATGATCTTTTCACTCTATCTATCTATTCAACAACTAACTCGAAGTTGCATTCATCAAAATCTATGGTCTTGGACCATAAATAATGAATTTTCTTTTGAGTTCGGTTATTTTATTGATCCACTTACTTCTATTATGTCAATATTAATTACGACTGTTGGAGTTTTGGTTCTGATTTATAGTGACAATTATATGTCTCATGATAAAGGATATTTGCGGTTCTTTGCTTATATGAGTTTTTTTAATACTTCAATGTTAGGATTAGTTACTAGTTCTAATTTGATACAAGTTTATATTTTTTGGGAATTAGTTGGAATGTGTTCGTATTTATTAATAGGTTTTTGGTTCACACGACCTATTGCAGCGAATGCTTGTCAAAAGGCTTTTATAACTAATCGTGTAGGGGATTTTGGTTTATTATTAGGAATTTTAGGTCTTTATTGGATAACTGGTAGTTTTGAATTTCCGGATTTGTTCGAAATATTCAATAATTTTATTTTTAATAATCAAGTCAATCTTTTATTTCTTCCTTTGTGTGCTTTTCTATTATTTGTGGGTCCTATTGCTAAATCCGCACAATTTCCCCTTCATGTATGGTTACCTGATGCCATGGAGGGTCCTACTCCTATTTCGGCTCTTATACATGCTGCTACTATGGTAGCAGCAGGAATTTTTCTTGTAGCCCGGCTTCTTCCTCTTTTCATAGTCATCCCTTCTATAATGTATATAATATCTTTGATAGGCATAATAACAGTACTCTTAGGAGCCACTTTAGCTCTTGCTCAAAAAGATATTAAGAGAGGTTTAGCCTATTCTACAATGTCTCAATTGGGTTATATGATGTTAGCTCTAGGTATAGGGTCTTATCGAGCCGCTTTATTTCATTTGATTACTCATGCTTATTCGAAAGCTTTGTTGTTTTTAGGATCTGGATCAATTATCCATTCAATGGAAGCTATAGTTGGATATTCTCCCGATAAAAGCCAGAATATGATTCTTATGGGTGGTTTGACAAAACATGTGCCGATTACCAAAACAGCTTTTTTATTAGGGACGCTTTCTCTTTGTGGTATTCCCCCCCTTGCTTGTTTTTGGTCTAAAGATGAAATTCTTAATGATAGTTTGTTGTTTTCGCCAATTTTTGCAATAATAGCTTGTTCAACAGCGGGATTAACCGCATTTTATATGTTTCGGATTTATTTACTTACTTTTGAAGGACATTTAAACACTCATTTTCAAAATTACAGTGGAAAAAAAAGTACCTCGTTCTATTCAATCTCTCTATGGGGTAAAGAAGAAGGAAAAAAAATTAACAGAAATTTTTGTTTAGTACCATTATTAACAATGAATAATAAGAAAAGAGCGTCTTGTTTTTGTAAGAAAACATACCAAATTAGTAATAATGTAAGAAATCAAACTTTTCTTACTGTTGCGAATTTTGGCCTTAATACAAGAACTTTTTCTTATCCCCATGAATCGGACAATACTATTCTATTTCCTATGCTTGTATTGGTTTTATTTACTTTGTTTGTTGGAGTCATAGGAATTCCTTTCAAGCAAAAAGGAATAGACTTTGATATATTATCAAAATTATTGACGCCATCAATAAATCTTTTGCATAAAAATTCAAATAATTTTGTAGATTGGTATGAATTTTTGAGAAATGCAATTTTTTCAGTCAGTATAGCCTTTTTTGGAATATTTATAGCATACTGTTTATATAAGCCTTTTTATTCATCTTTATTAAATTTAAACTTAGTTAATTCATTTCAAAAATGGGGTTCTAAAAGAATTCTGTGGGAAAAAGTAATAAATTTGGTATATAATTGGTCATATAATCGTGGTTACATAGACGCTTTTTATAAAACATCTTTAACTGAAAGTATAAGAAGATTATCAAAACAAACTCTTTGTTTTGATCGACGAATAATTGATGGAATTACAAATGCAGTAGGTATTACAAGTTTCTTTGTAGGAGAAGCTATAAAATATATAGGGGGAAGTCGCATCTCTTCTTATCTCTTCTTGTATTTGTCCTATGTATTGATTTTTTTAATAA